ATTCTACTAATTCCCCTGCCATTACTTCATCAAGACCATGAATACGAGCAATGCCATCGCCTACTTGAAGTACGGTGCCGGTATTCACAATCGTGACTTCTCGATTATATTGTTCAATACGTTCACGGATAATATTACTAATTTCGTCGGCTCGAATGGTTACCATTAGTGTCTCTTAATTCTTTTTCGGAAACAAAGGGAGAAAAAAAAAAAAAAATAATGCCTACAGTAAAAGGGCTAATCAGTTATTTCTTTCATGGCCCCGAGCATGCCAATATTAGCACTGATGGTGCGTAAATGTAACTCGCTGTTCGAACAACTATTCAGAGTTCCTAGAGCTCCTTGTAAGGCTTGTTGGAAAACTCGCTGTCGGACCTGATTAATTGCTCTTTGTTGTTCAAAATGAATGGTTTCATTTTTGTAATTTTCTAATCGTTCCAAATTCTCATAAGTGGCATTAATCAAATTCTGTTTTTCTCGTTCTATCTCAGAGTATCCATTCACTCGAAACTCATCTGCTTCCATTTCCACTTTCCGTAAGCGAGCCCGGGCTTTTTCGAGCTGCTCAATAGCTCCTCCGCGTAGTTCTTCTGAATTTCGAATAGTACTCAGAATCCTCTGTTTTCGATTATCTAATAAATCACTTAATGAAAGTAGATTATTTTCCCATTCATTTCACAACTTCACTTCCATGATCTCTTCCCGAACCAAACATGAATCTTTCGATTCATTTGGCTCTCACGCTCAGTTACTTATGTTATGAGCATTCCCATATCTTTTAATGTAATGAGCCTACCCTCTCTTCTCTGTTCGTATTCCAAGATATGGAAACTGATACAAGACCAGAATATTCAGAGGACTCTTCCGACCAGACAAAAAAATCTGTAATTGTCAGCAAAGTTGTTTTTTTTTTCTTCAAATCCAAAAAATTCTTCTTATTTTATACATAGGTCGTCGATTCAGCATTGGATAAAAAAAGGGCGAGACACCCATTTTTCCAGTAAATGGTTCAAATCATTTTATCGATATGAGTGTTCTATATCGGATAAATTGCCAACTATTCATTTTGAAACCATCTCCGTACTAACGTAGTGGTAGAAAGAGTACCATGTTGTGCCTGGACTTCAGGCGGTTTAGCTTTAACCATGTTAATGGTCCCACATTATTGGTTGATAGAGAATCAAAGTTGATTTACCAATGAGTCACGAAATGCTATGGTTCTTACATATGATTTCTTAATTTATTCAGAAGTAATTCGTCGAGATCGTGCACCTTTCTTCCCTATTTATAAATAAAAAAAAAAAAGAAAGTGCAGCCGGTTGGATCCAGCCTATTCTTGAAATACACAACTCGCACACACTCCCTTTCCAAAAAAGATCAATACACCAAGCACTACACTTAGATTTATTAGATTTGTTGCTAAAATATCGGTATTCAACCCGAAACTCCCGGCGGATGGCCAGTAACCCAAGGAAACGAAAGAATCGGTTACATTTTTCATATGCTCTCCTCTTATAGATAGGACTAACAAAATCGAACAGAGTTCTTTTTGTATTACTTCGTCCCGTTTTTTTATTATTGATTTCTTTTTTTTTATTAATTGACTTATTTTAAATATGAATATATTCATTTCATTTGAAATCATTTTCAAATTTCAAAAATGGATTCTTTAGTATTATTTTATTTCAATTGAAGTTCCCAATAAGATACTTATTAGGTCCCCGGTTTCATGTCAATTGCGAAATACCTGCAACGCTTCCTAAAAGTCAAAAGGGGTTTCCATTAAATTAAGGACGGGAAGTGAGAAAGCGAGTGGATCTACTAATTCCTCATCCTCAAATCAGACCTTCCCCGGAGTATTGTCTCAACGAAGAAGTGGAGTGAAGTTTTGATATAATTCGAAGAAGCAAGCGGTAAGTCGACGGCAATAAAATAAGAAAAGAAGTACGTATTTTCACGTTTATAGAATAGGATTAAACAAAAGGATTCGCAAATAAAAGCGCTAATGCCACGACCAGTCCGTAAATTGTTAAAGCTTCCATAAAAGCCAGACTAAGCAATAAAGTACCTCGTATTTTACCCTCTGCTTCTGGTTGTCTCGCGATACCTTCTACGGCTTGGCCCGCAGCAGTACCTTGACCAACTCCAGGTCCAATAGAAGCAAGCCCTACGGCCAATCCAGCAGCAATAACGGAAGCGGCAGAAATCAGTGGATTCATGGTAAGTTCCTCGCACCAAAATAAAGAAATGGTTAATGATACAATCAACCAATGAATTATTACTTATTATTCCATCACTAAGATCCACCCGGTCAAAGTAACTAAGAACTCCGAATTGAAGTGATGATATACTGAATCATCAGAACTACTTCGATATCTCGTTTTTAGTTCCTATCCATGGAGTCTTTGGAAATCCATACGGTTCTAGTTCTTCCATTTCTTTGTTCCGAACCATTCTTTCAATTCTTCGCTCTTTCTCTTCTGACTTCATCTGTTTATTC